TCAAAAAGGGGGGTTCCTCCTTTTATCGTTGTATGTGAAAGACATGTATTCTTCAAAATAGATCGTTCTTTTTAGTTATTATCTATACTTATTTCGTGTATGTGGATAATTTTTTTAATATACTCTTTTTAATATACATTGTTTTTTTACTTTAACATAAAAATATATAATAAACATACAAATATATATATAATACAAATATATTTATATATACATGTATATGTGATATATATATCACATATACGTATGCGCGTGCATCACACATCACATATATAAATGACATGAGGGAAAAAAAATGGAAGAAAATAAGGGAAAATGAAAATTGATTAAGTCCAGAGTGCTATGTCCATAATTCAAAGTAAGGAGTATCATAAGATTTCCGATAAACATAAGTTTTTTTTATTGGATTTCAATCCAATCAATCAGTTACACAACAAGTTAGGTAATTACTCCCCTCCCAAAATGAACTAGAAAACCTAGGTATTTTTTTTTTATTCGAATATAGATACTATGATCCATATTTGAATAAAAAAAGTACTCTTTTTTTGGTCTAACTCTTTTTCCTTACTATATTTAGTATACTATATAATATATTTATTATACTATTATAGTATAATAAATATGTTTATTAATCACAAAAAAAAAAAATAAAAAAATCTACTAAATACAAAATCTACTAAATAATAGTAGTAAGAAAATTATTAAAAAATCTCATATTCCTTTAATCTTTTCTTAGTTAAAATAACTACTAGGTAATCGCCTTTACCTTTACATAGTTATTTGGTCATATTTTTTGACCAACCAATTGTCAATTTTGGAATATTTCAAATATCTGAAAAAAAATCAGAATAATTAAGAATCCCAATATTTGACTTTTTTTTCATATCTTTTTTTTTTGTTGATTTCTTTTATTATTGTTCCTTTCTAAAAGGATAAAAAAGATAAGAATTGGTGAATCGAGAACAATTTGTAATTATAAGAAAAAAGAGTTTCTTTTCTTATGGAACATACATATCAATATGCGTGGATAATACCTTTTCTTCCACTTCCAGTTACTATGTCAATAGGATTTGGACTTCTACTTATTCCGACAGCAACAAAAAATATTCGTCGCATGTGGGCTTTTCCTAGTGTTTTACTCTTAAGTATAGCTATGGTGTTTTCAGCCAATCTGTCTATTCAACAAATAAATGGAAGTTTTATCTATCAATATCTATGGTCTTGGACCATCAATAATGATTTTTCCTTAGAGTTTGGATACTTGATCGATCCACTTACTTCTATTATGTCAATACTAATTACTACTGTTGGAATCATGGTTCTTATTTATAGTGACAAATATATGTATCACGATCAAGGATATTTGAGATTTTTTGCTTATATGAGTTTTTTTAATACTTCTATGCTGGGATTAGTTACTAGTTCAAATTTGATACAAATTTATATTTTTTGGGAACTTGTGGGAATGTGTTCTTATTTATTAATAGGGTTTTGGTTCACACGACCAATTGCAGCAAGTGCTTGTCAAAAAGCTTTTGTAACTAATCGTGTAGGGGATTTTGGTTTATTGTTAGGAATCTTAGGTTTTTATTGGATAACAGGTAGTTTAGAATTTCGGTATTTGCTCGAAATAACTAATAACTTAATCCAGAATAATGGGGTCAATTCTTTATTTGCTACTTTGTGTGCTTCTTTATTATTCGTCGGTGCGGTTGCTAAATCCGCACAATTCCCCCTTCACGTATGGTTACCTGATGCTATGGAAGGACCCACTCCTATTTCGGCTCTTATACACGCTGCTACTATGGTAGCAGCAGGAATTTTTCTTGTAGCTCGGCTTCTTCCTCTTTTCATAGTCATACCTTATATAATGAATTTCATTTCTTTAATAGGTGTAATAACACTATTATTAGGGGCTACTTTGGCCCTTGCTCAAAGAGACATTAAAAAAAGCTTAGCCTATTCTACAATGTCTCAATTGGGTTATATTATGTTAGCTCTAGGTATAGGTTCTTATCGAGCTGCTTTATTCCATTTGATCACTCATGCCTATTCAAAAGCTTTATTGTTTTTGGGATCCGGATCTATTATTCATTCAATGGAACCTATTGTTGGATATTCACCAGATAAAAGTCAGAATATGGTT